AATAAGATGCCTGATTTAATAGGACTATTTTGATAGAATAGAACATGTATAAAAATTTATACTCTTATTATATTTCTTGGAATTAAACCAAGACCTGAGAAATCAAAATTCTCAATGCATCAAACACCTAAATATAGAAAGGTAAGCTAAATTAAGCTACCAGGTTCATACCCTGTTTATAGAGAATAAATCCTCTCCTCTCTAATAAATATAAAAAAAAGAAGTTGATTATTTATATTAACTCTAATTATTAGAACAATAGTAACTTTATCTTCTAATAATTGAATTAGAATATGAATTGGTTTAGAGTTAAATATAATATCTTTTATCCCATTAATTGTAAATAAAATTAATAAATCAAGATCAGAAGCTGCTATAATTTACTTCCTAATTCAGAGAGTAAGAAGAATACTATTAATTATAATAGTAATATTACTAATATGTAAATATATGACAAATATCAATAACATCTTAATAATAATTAATATTAGTTTACTAATCAAATTAGGGGCTGCACCATTCCATATATGACTGCCTGAAATTATATCAAAGATAGAATGAAGAAAATGTATTATTCTTATAACTTGACAAAAAATCGCCCCCTTATTTATAATAAGAAATTTAAATTCCAGAAGAATTATTAATTTATCAATTATTTGATCTGTTGGAATTGGAAGATTGGGGGGAATTAATCAATCATCATTACGGAAAATAATAGGATATTCTTCTATTAATCATTTAGGATGAATATTAGCTATTAATAAATCTATAAATTTATGAATTATATATCTTATAATTTATAGATTAATAGTTTTATTAATGTGTATAATATTTATAAATTATAAGATATATTTTATTAATCAAATCAGAAGATTAAGAATAAATAATACAGAAAAAACTAGTATATTTATTATAATATTAAGAATAGGGGGTTTACCCCCCTTCATTGGATTTTTACCCAAATGAATTACTATTCAAAGTATGCTAAATAATAAAGAAATTATTATAATTTTATTTATAATTATATGTAGATTAATTACATTAATATATTACTTACGAATCATAATAAATATATGCTTATCTTATAATTCATCAATTAAATGATCAATTACCTATAATGAAATTAAACCTTTAATATTCTTTACAATAATAATCAATCTCAGATTACCTTTAATTATAATTTTAGAAGTATTCTAATAAACATATAACATAAAATATCAAAGCTTTAAGTTAAAATGATAAACTATTAACCTTCAAAGTTAAAAATATATTATATATAAGCTTTAGGTAATACCTACTTTAGAATTGCAGTCTAATATCATATACATTGACTATAAAGCTAATAAATAAAATGATAGAGGGCCTTCTAGCCATAAATAAATTTACAATTTATCACCTAAAATTTCAGTCACTCTATCTAATTTTGAATAAATGATTATATTCAACTAACCACAAAGACATTGGAACTTTATATTTCTTATTTGGTATATGAGCAGGAATAGTAGGATCAGCAATAAGTTTAATTATTCGAATTGAATTAGGACAGCCAGGTAGATTTATTGGAGATGATCAAATTTATAATGTTGTAGTTACAGCACACGCATTTGTAATAATTTTCTTTATAGTTATGCCCATTATAATTGGAGGATTTGGAAATTGACTAGTACCTTTAATAATTGGAGCACCTGATATAGCATTTCCTCGAATAAATAATATAAGATTTTGATTATTACCCCCCTCATTAACACTATTAATAGTAAGAAGATTAGCTGAATCGGGTGCCGGTACTGGTTGAACAGTTTATCCGCCATTATCTAGAAATTTATCACACAGAGGTGCATCAGTAGACTTAGCTATTTTTTCATTACATTTAGCAGGTGTATCTTCAATTTTAGGTGCAGTAAATTTCATTTCAACTATTATCAATATACGACCTGCTGGAATAACTCCTGAACGAATTCCCTTATTTGTTTGATCTGTTGGAATTACAGCATTATTATTATTATTATCATTACCAGTATTAGCAGGTGCTATTACCATACTATTAACTGATCGAAATTTCAATACATCATTTTTTGACCCCTCAGGAGGGGGAGACCCTATTCTATATCAACATTTATTTTGGTTCTTCGGACACCCGGAAGTGTACATTCTAATTTTACCAGGATTTGGTTTAATTTCACATATTATTAGCCAAGAAAGAGGAAAAAATGAAACATTCGGAAATATTGGAATAATTTATGCAATATTAGCAATTGGTATTTTAGGATTTATTGTGTGAGCACATCATATATTTACTGTTGGAATAGATGTAGATACACGAGCCTATTTCACTTCAGCAACTATAATTATTGCAGTACCAACAGGTATTAAAATTTTCAGATGATTAGCTACAATACATGGAGTTAAAATAAATTATTCACCATCAATATTATGAGCCTTAGGATTTGTATTTTTATTTACTATTGGAGGATTAACAGGTGTAATTCTAGCTAATTCCTCTATTGATATCATTTTACATGATACTTATTATGTAGTCGCACATTTTCATTATGTATTATCAATGGGAGCAGTATTCGCTATTATAGGAAGATTCATTCAATGATTCCCATTATTTACAGGATTAACAATAAATCCTAAATGATTAAAAATTCAATTCATTATTATATTCTTAGGAGTCAATATTACATTCTTCCCACAACACTTTTTAGGGTTAAGAGGAATACCTCGACGATACTCTGATTATCCAGACAGATACACTGGATGAAATATTATTTCATCAATCGGAAGAATTATATCAATAATTGGTATTATTATATTTATTATAATCCTGTGAGAAAGAATTATATCAAAACGAGCGTTATTATTTAGAGAAAATATATCAACAAGAATTGAATGATTACAAAAAACACCACCAGCTGAACACTCATATAATGAAATTCCTATTATAACATCAATCTTCTAATATGGCAGATTAGTGCAATGAATTTAAGCTTCATATATAAAGATTTATATCTTTTATTAGAAATTGCAACCTGAGGAAATATAATAACCCAAGACGCAAACTCTTCATTAATAGAACAACTAACATTTTTTCATGATCATACAATCATAATTTTATCAATAATTACAATCATAGTAGCTTATATTATAATTAGATTAACAAAGAACACATTAATTAATCGGTATCTATTAGAAGGCCAAACAATCGAATTAATTTGAACTATATTACCTGCAATTACATTAATTTTTATTGCTTTACCATCACTACGATTATTATACATAATTGATGAAATCAATAATCCATCAATTACATTAAAGGTAATTGGGCATCAATGATACTGAAGATATGAATATTCAGATTTTAGAGAAACTGAATTTGATTCCTATATAAAACCAACTAATGAATTAAACCCAGAAGAATTTCGTCTTCTTGATGTAGATAACCGAACAGTTTTACCAATAAATACACAAACACGTGTAGTAGTAACAGCAGCAGATGTATTACATTCATGAGCAGTGCCCGCATTAGGTATTAAAATTGATGCAGTACCAGGACGACTTAATCAAGGAACTATTAATATTAATCGTCCTGGTATTATATATGGACAATGTTCAGAGATCTGTGGTGCAAACCATAGATTTATACCAATTGTAATTGAAAGAACTACAACAGAAAATTTCTTAAAATGAATTAATTCAGTATCATTAAGTGGCTGAAGTTTTAAGCATTGGTCTCTTAAACCAAATAATAGTAATTAAAAACTACTCTTAATGAAAAGATTTAGTTTATAATAAAACATTAATTTGTCAAGTTAAAAATATTTTAATTAAATAATCTTTATTGCCACAAATAGCCCCCTTATGATGAGAAATTTTATTTATCACATTTATAGTTACATTTATAACATTTAATATTATAATTTATTTTAATTCAGGAAAAAGAATCAACAAAAACATTAAAATTAATAAAAAATCCTTCCAATCAAATTGAATATGATAACAAACTTATTTTCAACTTTTGATCCTTCAACATCAATCAATTATTCATTTAATTGATTAAGAACCTTTCTAGGGTTAATGATTATTCCGTATCCTTTCTGATTATTACCTAATCGAGTAAGAATAATATTTAATAATGTTACCCAAAAATTACATAATGAATTTAAATTATTATTAGGAAATAACTCCGAAGGAATAACCTTAATTACAATCTCATTATTTATATTTATTTTAATAAATAATTTTATAGGATTGATACCTTATATCTTTACAAGATCAAGACACCTAACATTTTCATTAGCTTTAGCATTACCTCTATGATTAAGACTTATAATTTTTGGATGATACAAAAATACAAATTATATATTCGCACATTTAGTTCCCAGAGGAACTCCTAGAATATTAATACCTTTTATAGTATTAATCGAAACTATTAGAAATATTATTCGACCAGGAAGACTAGCAGTGCGTTTAACAGCAAACATAATTGCTGGACATTTATTAATAAGATTATTAGGGAATAAATCTACCGATGTTAATAATATTATTTTATCTATAATTATCCTAGTTCAAATGATATTAATAATATTTGAATCAGCTGTAGCAATTATTCAGGCCTACGTATTTTCAGTATTAACCACATTATATTCTAGAGAAGTTATACATTAAATTATAAATATGAAAATACATAAAAATCACCCTTATCACTTAGTCGATTACAGCCCATGACCTTTAACTGGGTCCATTGGAGCTATAACTTTAACATCAGGAATAGTATTATGATTCCATAAAAATGAAATATACTTATTCTTCTTAGGAATTATAATTTTATTATTAACTATAATTCAATGATGACGAGATATTATTCGAGAGTCAACATTTCAAGGGCATCATACTATTAAAGTTACTAATGGTTTAAAAATCGGAATAATTTTATTTATTATTTCAGAAGTATTCTTTTTTATCTCATTCTTTTGAGGATTTTTCCATAGAAGATTAGCCCCAACTGTTGAAATTGGTATAATATGACCTCCTAAAGGTATTATTGTATTTAACCCAATAGAAATTCCTTTATTAAATACAATAATTTTATTATGTTCAGGAATAACAGTAACATGAGCTCATCATAGATTAATAAATAATAATTATTCAGAAACAACTAAAAGATTAATATTAACTGTTATATTAGGTATTTACTTTACCATTTTGCAAGCTTATGAGTATAAGGAAGCTAGATTCTGTATTAGAGACTCAATTTACGGATCATGCTTTTATATAGCAACCGGTTTTCACGGATTACATGTAATTATTGGAACTATTTTCTTATTTGTTTGTTTGGTACGACACATCAAATGTCACTTTTCCAGCAATCACCATTTTGGATTTGAAGCAGCAGCATGATATTGACACTTCGTAGATGTAGTGTGATTATTCCTTTATATCTCTATTTACTGATGAGGTAGATAATAAATAAATCTTTTTAGTATATAAAATATATTTGACTTCCAATCAAAAGATCTTTAAATAAAGAAAAGATAATATTTACAATTATTATTAATATAATTTTAGCTATTATTGTTACCACAATAATAATAATAATATGCACTCTAATCTCAAAAAGATCAAAAAAAGATCAAGAAAAAAGATCACCATTTGAATGTGGATTTGATCCTAAAAGATCAGCACGATCTCCATTTTCTATCCAATTCTTCTTAATCGCTGTACTTTTTTTAATTTTTGATATTGAAATTGCCATTATATTGCCTATCATTTTAACTATAAAATGAAGAATAAGAAGAACATGAATCATTACAATTCTATTATTTATCATTATCCTTATTATAGGATTATATCATGAATGAAATAATGGTGTACTAAAATGAGCGAACTAATTATTAAGGGGGTTGTAGTTTAAAATATAACATTTAATTTGCAATTAAAAGATACTATAATACTTATTAGTCTACCTCAAATATTAAGATAATGAAGTAAAATTTTACATTTAGTTTCGACCTAAATTATGGAATATATTTCCCTTATCTATTAATTTAATCGAAGCCAAAATAGAGGCTTTCCATTGTTAATGGGATTAATGATTATATAATCCGATTAAAAGAGAATGATGATTCTAAAAGAAGCTGCTAACTATCTTTTAAAGCGGTTAAAATCCGTTTTTCTCTTATTTATATAGTTTAATAAAAAAAACCCCTCATTTTCAATGAGAAGATAAGATTCAATCTTTATAAATACCTGGAAGGTTAAGAACCTATAATAACTTCTTCAGAGTTATACTTTAAATTTAAGATATCCAAGTAAATTAACATAATAAAAAATATCATAAAGATAAAACTAATTAAATAAATTTTTACTCTATTATTTTGGTATAAAGAATAAAAAGAACTCAAGTAGTTTACTGTATTAGGGAAAGATCCTGAAATAATGTACTCACCTCATCTTCTATCCATAAAAGAATAACTTATTTTAGAATAAATAAATGACTTGTCATAAATCATATATGTTCTAAAATTAGGTATGAATCATATATTACCTAAAAATTCAATTATATAATTATAATATATACCAAAAATATTATCATAATTATATATTAATGACAGTGTATAACCTAATCAACCCCCTAAAAAAACAAATAATAAAGGAAGTAACTTTAAAGATAAAGGGAAACATAAAATATATGGATAAGGAAAAATTAATCAACCTAAAATTCTACCTCTACTAATAGATATAATAGTTAATAAAACCAAAGAAATAAGTATAATATAATCCTCACTGTAATTAACAGATACTATTAAACCATTAGAATTACTAAAACAAAAATACACTAAACGTATTCTGTAACAGACAGTAAGACCAACTGATAGATAAAATAATATATAAATATAAAAATTAGTATAATTATAAGTCATATATTCTAAGGCTAAATCCTTTCTATAAAACCCTGATAAGAAAGGAAACCCACATAAAGATAAATTAGAAATACAAAAACAAGAGCAAGTAAAGGGAATACAAGTAATTAAATTACCCATATGGCGGATATCTTGAGAATCATTTATACTATGAATAATTAAACCAGCACATAAAAATATTAATGCCTTAAAAAAAGCATGAGTTAATATATGAAAATAAGCACAAGAAGAAAAACCTATAAATAGGACTCTTATTATTAAACCTAATTGTCTTAATGTTGATAAAGCAATAATTTTCTTTAAATCATATTCAAAATTAGCTGCTAAACCAGATATAAATATTGTCAAACAAGAAATCAATAAAAAAAAATCCAAGTTATAAATGTATAATAACTCTCTAAATCGGATTAATAAATAAACCCCTGCAGTTACTAAAGTAGAAGAATGAACCAAAGCAGAAACAGGTGTAGGTGCTGCTATAGCAGCAGGTAATCAAGAAGAAAAAGGAATCTGAGCTCTCTTAGTAAAAGCAGATAAAATAATTAAATTTAATAATCAAAAAGAAATATCAAAATCAAGATAACTTAAATAATAAATATAATTTCAACTACCCATATTAAACAATCAAGCAATACCAATCAAAATAGAAACATCCCCAATACGATTACTCAAAATAGTTAATATACCTGCATTATAAGATTTTACATTTTGATAATAAATAACTAGACAGTAAGATACTAAACCTAAACCATCCCAACCTAATAAAATTCTAATTAAATTAGGACTAATAATTAAAAATATTATTGATAAAACAAATAATAAAACAACAAACAAGAATCGCACTTTAAATAAATCAGCACTTATATAAGAAGAACTATACAAAATAACTATAGAAGAAATAAATAAGACACTCCCTATAAACAATAAAGATATTCAATCTAAATAAATAGATATAGATAAATAAGAAGAATTTAATGTAATAACTTCTCAATCTAATAAAATAGAATAATTATCATACAAAAAAACCAATCCAAAATATATAAAAATTCTACTCAAGACTAATAAAATTACAGATCAAAACTTATATAAATTAATAATAATGGATTTAGAGAAATAAATTTCACCAATAATACCACAAATTATCATTCTTTAATTTAAACTATCGTAAATCCTTCTAAAGAAACAAAGAAAAAATATCAAACTTCAAAATAAGAAAATTAAGAGGAATAAAATGAAGAATAATTAATGTATATTCACGAATATTAATACTATTTATGTAAGAAAAACCACTATATATATAACCATGCTGAGTTATAGAGAACAAATAAACTCTATAGCAACATCTTATGAAAGATAAAAATCCTATAAAAATAAAAGTTATATAATCCCATGAAATAATTGAATTAATTAAATAAATTTCTCCTAACAAATTTAAAGAAGGCGGGGAAGATATATTATTAGCACAAAAAAGAAATCAAAATATAGTTATATTAGGTATAATAGATAAATAACCCTTATTAATAAATAATCTACGACTATGTCTACGCTCATAAATAATATTTGCTAGACAAAAAAGAGCAGAAGAACAAAAGCCATGACCAATTATTATTACCAAAGAACCCACAAAACCATAATAACTATATGTTATAATACCACAAATAACTAAAGATATATGAGCCACAGAAGAATAAGCAATAATAGATTTAATATCAACCTGGAATATACATAAAAAACTAACCATTAATGCACCCCATAAACTTAAAATTATTCAAAAATAATTGTACTTAACTGAATATGAACCCATAAATATATAAACACGAATTAATCCATAACCCCCTATTTTAAGCAAAATAGCTGCTAAAACTATAGAACCAGAAATAGGAGCCTCAACATGAGCCTTAGGAAGTCAAAAGTGAAAAAAGGGGATAGGCATCTTAAATAAAAATGCTAGAATCATTGATAAATATAAATAAACATTTAAATTATCTAAAGAAATTAACCAAAAATCCAACGAATGAACCAACGAGTTAATATAAAAAATACCTAATAATAAAGGTAAAGAAGCAAATAAAGTATAAAATAATAAATAATAACCAGCTGAAATTCGTTCAGGCTGATATCCCCACCCAAAGATCAAAAAAAGGGTGGGGATTAATGAACTTTCAAATGAAATATAAAAAATAAATATATTCAAAGATGAAAAAGTTAATAATAGAGAGAACATTATTATTAGTATAACACATAAAAAAAAAGTTACCCTTTCATTACTGTATAAAATCTTATAACTAGCTATTATCATTAAAAAAATAATAAAATAAGTCAATCCAATTAAACTATAGGAAAGAATATCTATACCAATAAAAACTCTTGAAGAAGAAATAAAGTCATAAGAAATATTTATATAAATAAATATAAAACACATAAATATAAAGAAATTACTTATCAATCAATAATTCTTAATTAAGGGGATTAAAAATAAAAGTATAAAAACATATTTTATCATGTTAATAAAGACATGCTGGATAAATAGTCATTACCTTGTCCCCGAACTAATCTAACCAAGATTGATAAACCTAAAGCACCTTCACAGACAGTAAATACTAAAAATATTAATAGCAAATATAATTCATACCCATAATTATATATTAAAAGAAATAATAACAAAAATACACATAAAACAAGAAATTCTAATCTCAACAAAGAGAGTAAAAGATGTTTACGAGTAGAACAAAAAACAACTATTCCTCTTAAGAAACTAAACAAAATAATATATTCTAATAAAATAAGTTTTAATAGTTTAAACAAAAACAATGATTTTGTAAATCATAATTAGGTATATACCTTTAAAACTTCAGTAAAAAGAATAACTTATCTTTAATCTCCAAAATTAATATTTTAAAATAAACTATTTACTGTATTGAATCTAATATTATCTTTTATAATTACAATTTCTTTAATTTTATTAACACTAAATCATCCTCTAAGAATAGGATTAATTTTAATTATACAAACACTAGTTACATCTATCATTATTGGATTCATAATGGAATCATTCTTATTTTCTTATATTATTATTATTATTATATTAAGAGGTGCTCTTGTATTATTTATTTATATAGCAAGAGTTGCAAGAAATGAAAAATTTAACTCACCAATTAATATAATAATCATTTCATGCAGATTTATAATTATTACTTTTATTTTATTATATTGTTTAGATATTAAATATTTTAATAATAATTTAATTAAAAATGATCAAATCAGATTAATTAAACTTTTTAATACAATAACAGCAAAAATAACCTTAATAATTATCATTTATTTATTATTAACAATAATTGTAGTATCAAATATTGCCAAAGTAACTGAAGGGCCTTTACGAATTAAAAATTAAATTTATGAATAAACCCATACGAAAAACCCACCCATTATTTAAAATTATTAATAATTCTTTAATTGACTTACCTTCACCATCTTCTATTTCATTATGATGAAATTTTGGATCCTTATTAGGCATATGCTTAATAATTCAAATCATTAGAGGATTATTTCTAGCTATACATTATACTGCCAATATTGAATTAGCTTTTTCAAGAGTAGTACATATTTGTCGTGATGTAAATAACGGATGATTAATACGGTATACACATGCTAATGGCGCCTCCTTATTCTTTATTTGTCTATATTTACATATTGGCCGAGGTTTATATTATGGCTCATATAAGCTTCACATAACTTGATCTGTTGGAACCTTATTATTATTATTAATTATGGGTACAGCATTTTTAGGTTACGTATTGCCCTGAGGTCAAATATCTTTATGAGGTGCAACAGTAATTACAAATTTATTGTCAGCTGTGCCTTATTTAGGAAAAACATTAGTTATATGATTATGAGGAGGATTCTCTGTAGATAATGCCACATTAACACGATTTTTTACCTTACATTTCCTTCTACCATTTATTATTGCAGCTATAGTAATTATTCATTTATTATTCCTGCATCAAACAGGAAGTAATAATCCCTTGGGATTAAATTCTAATTATGATAAATCACCATTTCATCCCTACTTTTCTATCAAGGATTTAATAGGAATAATAATTACCTTATTCATATTTTCATTCCTAGTACTATTAGAACCTCGAACATTAGGAGATCCTGAAAATTTCATTCCAGCTAATCCCTTGGTTACTCCTGTACACATTCAACCGGAATGATACTTTTTATTTGCTTATGCAATTCTACGATCAATTCCTAATAAATTAGGAGGAGTAATTGCAATATTAATATCAATCCTAATTATTATATTGCCTATAGTTATTAATAAAAGAAAATTCCAAGGAAATGCATTCTACCCATTAAGAAAAAGTTTATTCTGATTTATAGTTACAATTATTATTTTATTAACTTGAATTGGTGCACGACCAGCGGAAGAACCTTATATTTTTACAGGACAAATCTTAACAGTACTTTATTTTATATATTTCTTAATTAATCCTCTTTCTATAAAAATATGAGATACCTTACTAGAATAAATTAGTCAATAAGTTTTAGATAAACTTATACTTTGAAAGTATATAAAGAAAGTTAAATTCTTTCATTGACTTTAGTATACTTAATTTAATGAATTAATATTATATGATAATAAAAACCAATAAAGACAGATAAAACAAAAAAAAGTTTAAAGATAAGGGTAAAAATAATTTTCATGTTAAATATATTAATTTATCATAACGAAACCGAGGTAAAACTCCTCGAACTCAAATAAATCAAAAAACAATCATTATAATTTTAATATAAAACATTAAAGATCATAAATCACAACCTAAAAAAATAATTACAGTTATTAAACTTATAAAAATAATATTTATATATTCAGATAAAAAAATAAAAGCAAATCCCCCTCTTCTATATTCAACATTAAAACCTCTAACAAGCTCACTTTCACCTTCAGCAAAATCAAAGGGAGATCGATTTGTCTCAGCCAAACAAGAAGATATTCAACAAAAAAATAAAGGGAAACACATAAACATAAATCAAATTATATTCTGATAATATATTATATCTAATAAATTATATCTAAATACAAAGATAATAACACATAATATAATTATAATTATTCTAACTTCATAAGAAATAACTTGAGCTACTGATCGAAGTCTACCTAAAAGTGCATAATTAGAATTAGAAGACCAACCAGAAAGTATAATACCATAAACACCCATACCTGTGCATACTATAAAAAATAGAACACCATAATTAAAATTATAAACATTAAAAATAAAGGGAAATAAAGATCACAATAAAAAAGAAAGTATCAATAAAAATATAGGAGAGATGTAATAAATTATAAAATTAGATTTATAAGGAAAAGTTTGTTCTTTAAAGAATAATTTAATACCATCAGAAAAAGGTTGAAGAATACCTATAAAACCTAACTTATTAGGACCTTTACGAATCTGAATATAACCTAGAACCCTTCGTTCTAATAAAGTAACAAAAGAAACACAAATCAATACACAAATAATCGTTAATAAATAAATAATGAATGTCAATACTACTTGTAATATTTATTACATAAATAAATTCTAAATTTACTGCACTAATCTGCCAAAATAGTTTTAAAGATAATCAACTTTAACAAAATAATTGTCACAAATGGTCCTTTCGTACTAATTTGTAATATTAATAAAAAGATAGAAACCGACCTGGCTCACGCCGGTCTGAACTCAGATCATGTAAAATTTTAAAGGTCGAACAGACCTAGAAATTAAGCTACTGCACTTAAATCTAATTTTAATCCAACATCGAGGTCGCAAACTCTTTTATCGATAAGAACTCTCCAAAAAAATTACGCTGTTATCCCTAAGGTAATTTAATCTAGTTATCCTTATTATAGGATCTTTATATATATTTATAAATAATAAATTATATTATGAGAGTTTATTAAATCTCACTGTCACCCCAACAAAATTAATAAATTAATAATAAAAGTATAACCCAAAATTATTATTTAATAACTTATTAATAAAATTCTATAGGGTCTTCTCGTCCCATTTAAATATTTAAGCTTTTTAACTAAAAAATTAAATTCAACATTTAATAAAAAGAAAGATATTCCCTCATCCAACCATTCATACAAGCCTTCAATTAAAAGACAAATGATTATGCTACCTTCGCACAGTCAAAATACTGCGGCTATTTAATATAAATCATTGAGCAGGCCAGACTTAATATGTAATTATTATCATTAAGACATGTTTTTGTTAAACAGGTGAAGAATATATTTGCCGAATTCCTATATATTAAATTACAATAATTTACTAATTTTATCATTATAACTATTAATAATTTATTTATTAATAATTCTTAATAAATATTCAAAATACAAAACTAAATAAACATAGAGAAAAACATTATTATAACAAAATAAAAGATGAAAATTTCTAATCCTACAAAATTTTTATATTAAAAAAATTTATGAAAAAATAAAAGAGCTTATCCCCTCCTATTTTAGATTAAAAACTACAACAGAAATAAATTGATCTGTTGGAATTTAGTTAATCCTGAATTAAATTCAATTATTAAGAAACCAGATATTTAAAATTGAATAGCATATAACATCTATATACAATTTATTAATAATTTTTCCACATTAAATAACAATTATATATATCTCTTTTAAATTCGGGATATTTAAAATAATTAAAATATTATAAATAAACCCTGATACAAAAGGTACAAATAATTAATTTTACTTCTAAATTAATAATTATTAACCTTCACAGTAAAATAAACTATAAATATAAAAAATTAATTCATTAAAAATTACTAAAAAAAAAGTTGTTTCTATAAAATATTACATATAATAATAACTTAATTAAATAAAATTTAAAATCTCAAGTTAATTTGAATCGCACAAATAAAACTTTTAGTGTAAATAAAAGTTAACCTAGTTATAACTTGTATAATACCAGCCCCATCTTCCGATAGGACTACTTTGTTACGACTTATCCCATCTTATAATGAGAGTGACGGGCGATATGTACTTAATCAAGAACATATATCATGAATAATATATATTAAACATTACAATTAAATCCTATTTCATAAATTAAATCCATAATTTAATCCAATAAATTATATTAATATTAAATGTAACCCATTTCAAACCCTTATATAGTTGCACCTTGACCTGACATAAATTTCGATAAAAATCAAAGAAAATTAGTCCTAATAAAACATTCACTCAGACAGAGATATACAAACAATTAATAAAGGTAAAATTCATCGTGGATTATCAATTACAGAACAGGTTCCTCTAAAATGATTAAAATTACCGTCAAATTCTTTCAATTTAAAGATCATAACTTATAATACTAAGACAAAAATTTACATTCCTTATAATAGGGTATCTAATCCTAGTTTAATAAAGGGAATTTCCCATAATATAATACCAGAATAATATATCTAAATTTAAATTTCACTTAAAAATAAAAATATTATACTCAATTAAATACAAATTAATGGAAGTCTAATAAGAATAACTTTAACTAATTGTATAACCGCAGCTGCTGGCACAATTTTTGCTAGTTATAATTACGATTGACTATTTCTTAAAATATTAAATAAATAAAATTAAAAACTGCGAATATAATATAGATATATTTCCTTTTTAAAAAAATATATAACATCCCACGCAAAAACTTACATATTAAACTCATCAAAATTTCAAGCTATTAATAAATTTTTAAACCAGAATCAAATTTATATATATTTATTTATATATAGTTAAACCACCTTAAGGTGGGACGGCGAAGATATTCCCCCTCGCAAGCTCGGTCTAACCCCGGTCCATAGTTCCTCTGGACTTGGTTCAGATACTAATTAACTATACTATTCCATATGTAATATTCATTCCATATGTCATATACTAATAGTTATTCTATTCCTAGCTCACATTTAGTTCGCTACAAATATCTAACTATTATATCTATTTATTAGATATAATTTATTATATGTATCTATAACTTATATATATTCTATCTCCATTAGTGACATTCCTACTAAATTCCAACAGATCAAATAGTTCCATATATACGTTTCCCCCCAGACAACGGCCCTCCGGTCCTCTTTATATACTTCTAGAACTCCTACTCATTAAAAATAATTCCCCAAAATTAAAATTAACAAATATAAAATCCTATTTCATAAAAAGAAATCATTACATTATATAATAATTAAAATATGGCACAACAATAAATATACACCCCTCTATTTACTTATACTTAATTATCCATATAAATATATAGATAGGTATATAAATATGTGTTCCTGAATATTGTTTTTTTAATATAATTACATTTATACATAATATAAGATTTATATTTAATATATCCCCAGTATTAAATATATAACTTATAAATAAATTATTATCTTAATAAAAAATAACACTAAATTTAAATTATATATTATGAATTTATTAATTATCATATGATTATATTTACATATGTAGATTTAAATTATGATTAAATTTACATATGTAGATTTAAATTATATATTATGAATTTATTAATTATCATATGATTAAATTTACATATGTAGATTTAAATTATATATTATGAATTTATTAATTATCATATGATTAAATTTACAATCA